ATTCTTGTAGTTAAATTTTTTAACGATGGTTTTTCAGGCCATAGATCTCGGAGAGAGGCCGAGCAGGAATTTATGATAGAGTTTGTTTTGTTTTTAGGGGTGTGTTTTGCTTTGGGCGGTTTAGCAGTTGCGTCTAACCCATCTCCCTATTATGGGGTGTTGGGGTTAGTGGTAGCTGCTGTTGCGGGGTGTGGTTGGTTGGTGAGTTTGGGGGTTTCTTTTGTCTCCTTGGTGCTTGTGATAGTGTATTTGGGGGGAATGTTAGTGGTGTTTGTTTATTCGGTTTCGCTGGCGGCAGATCCGTACCCTGAGTCTTGAGTGAGTTGGGGGGTTGTTGGTTATGGGTTAGGGATGGGGTTGGTTGTGTTGGTGGGTCTTGTTATGGGGGGTGTGTTAGGGCTGTTAGTGGAGGAGGGTACGGTTAATAGTGGGGGCTTGCTGTCGGTTCGGTTGGATTTTAGTGGGGTGGCTGTTCTTTATTCGGAGGGTGCGGGTTTGCTTTTAATTGGCGGGTGAGGTTTATTGTTGACTTTGTTTGTGGTGTTGGAACTTGTGCGGGGATTGTCTCGGGGGGCGATTCGGGCTGTTTAGGGGGTGAGTCAGGGAGTAGTTTAAGTTAAAGCGCCAGCTTTGGGAGTTGGTGATGAAGGTTTGATTCCTTTCTCCTTGATGGCGGGTTGTGTAAAACTCTAAGAAGGGGTTTAGTCTTCAATCTTTGGCTTACAAGACCAATGTTTTTATAAACTATTAGAGTTAATTAGAGTTTTAGGAGTTTGTTTTCTAGTGCGGCTGCAATAGGGAATAGGACTAGAATGATTGTGAAGTACGAGAGTGAGGCTACTTGGCCGATGATGATGAATGGGTGTTCTACTGGTTGGCTGCCTACTCATGTGAGGATGAGGACATTTGCGACTAGGGCTCAGAATAGAATTTGTGAGATGGGGCGGAAAGTTATTGATCGTAGTTTTGATGTGTGGAGTAGGGGTATTAAGAATAGTACGAGGATTGAGGCGGCTAGGGCTAGTACGCCTCCTAGTTTGTTTGGGATGGATCGCAGGATGGCGTAGGCGAATAGGAAGTATCATTCTGGTTTGATGTGGGGGGGAGTTACTAGGGGGTTGGCTGGTGTGAAGTTTTCTGGGTCTCCTAGGAGGTTTGGGGAGAATAGGGCTAGGGAGACAAGTAGGGAGATTATTAGTGCGAAACCTAGAATGTCTTTTACGGTGTAGTAAGGGTGAAATGGAATTTTGTCGCAGTCTGAGGGGACTCCTGTTGGGTTGTTTGATCCTGTTTCGTGTAGGAAGGTGAGGTGAACTAGAGTGAGGCCTACGATAACGAATGGTAGTAGGAAGTGAAGAGCGAAGAAGCGGGTTAATGTGGGGTTGTCTACGGAGAATCCCCCTCAGGCTCATTCTACTAGCGTTTGTCCAATATAGGGGATTGCCGAGAATAGATTTGTGATTACTGTGGCGCCTCAGAATGATATTTGGCCTCATGGTAGGACGTATCCTACGAAAGCGGTAGCTATGAGGGTTAATAAGAGGATGACTCCGATGTTTCAGGTTTCTTTGTTTAGATATGAGCCGTAGTAGATTCCTCGGCCGATGTGTAAGTAGATGCAGATGAAGAAGAAGGAGGCTCCGTTTGCGTGGAGGTTACGGATTAGTCAGCCGAATTGGACGTCACGGCATATGTGAGCTACGGAGGAGAAGGCTAGGTTGGTGTCTGCTGTGTAGTGGGTGGCTAGTAGCAGGCCTGTAACGATTTGAGTGATTAGGCAGATGCCCAGTAGAGACCCGAAGTTTCATCATGTTGAGATGTTTGGTGGTGTGGGTAGGTCAATTAGGGCGTTGTTGATGACTTTGAGGATTTGGTGGTTTTTACGAAGATTTGGGGCCATTGGTTGATTCTGTGTAGGGATATGAGGATAATGAGGATGGATAGGGCGAATGCTCCTAGGTAGGCTTTAATTAGGCCTGAGTGGAGGGAGGTGGCGGTTTTGGTTGCTATCAGTTGTAAGTTGGCTAGTCCTTCTGGGCCTAGGATTTTGTATCAGGAAAGGTCAATTAGGTGTGAGGCGATGTTTTGTCCTCCGCTGAGGAGGTTAGACATGGTTAAGCGATGAGTTAGGGGGTTGAAATATCCTAGGGATGTAGAGAAGTTTGAGAAGGCGGTTTGTTTTGTGAGGATGAGAGTTTGGGCTATTTTTGAGATTTCTAGGGCTAGGGCAATTCCTAGGGCAGTTACCACTAGAGCTGTTATTTTGATGGATATAGGTATGGTTATTGTAGGGGTTTTTGTGGGGATGATGAATGAGGTAATGAGGAATCCTGCTAGGATGCTTCCTAGAGCAAGTCGAGTGATGGGGGAGGTCACTGCGGGGTCGTTTTCATTTATTGGGGTCAGGGGAGGGATTCGAACGAAGCCGGTCTGTACTAGTACGGTTATGCGAATTGTATACACTGCGGTAAATGATGTGGCTAGAAGGGTTAGTAGTAGGGCTCAGCTGTTTAGGTAGGATGTGTTTAGGCTTTCGATGATTTGGTCTTTTGAGTAGAATCCTGCTAGAAATGGCGTTCCTATTAGGGCTAGATTGCCGATAGTAAGGCATGAGGTAGTTGTTGGTATTATTTTTTGAAGTCCTCCTATTTTTCGAATGTCCTGTTCACCGTTTAGGTTGTGGATGATAGATCCTGAGCATAGGAAGAGTATGGCTTTGAAGAATGCATGGGTTGAGATGTGGAGGAACGCCAGTTCGGGGAGGTTAAGTCCGATTGTAACTATTATTAGGCCTAGTTGGCTTGAGGTGGAAAAGGCAATAATTTTTTTGATGTCGTTTTGGGTGAGGGCACATGTGGCTGCGAATAGGGTGGATAGGGCTCCCAGGCATAGGCAGAGGGTTAGGGCGGTTTGGTTGTTGCTGAATAGGGGGTGGGTTCGAATTAGTAGGAAGATTCCGGCTACTACTATTGTGCTGGAGTGAAGTAGGGCGGAGACAGGGGTGGGTCCTTCTATGGCGGCAGGTAGTCATGGATGGAGGCCGAATTGGGCTGACTTGCCTGTTGCAGCTAGAATGAGGCCTAGCAGGGGTAGTGTTGGGGTTTTTGATGGGGAGGGGAGTTGTTGGATTTCTCATGTGTTTATGGCTGAGGCTAGTCATGCTATGCATAGAATGAGACCGATGTCTCCGATTCGGTTATATAGGATGGCTTGTAGAGCGGCGGTGTTGGCTTCTGCTCGGCCGTGTCATCAGCTGATTAGTAGGAAGGATATGATTCCAACCCCTTCTCAACCGATAAATAGGACAAATAGGTTGTTAGCGATGATTAGGATGAGTATGGCTATTAGGAAAAATAGGAGGTAGATGAAGAATTTTGTGATGTGGGGGTCTGAGGCTATGTATCATGTTGCAAATTGTAGGATAGACCATGAAACGAATAGTGCAATAGGGAAGAAGGTGAGTGAGTAGAAATCTATTTTTAGGCTAATGGGGATTTTGAAGTTTATGATGAATTTTCATTCTCATAGGGAGGTGAGGCTTTCTGTCCCTGAGTAGATGTGAATTGTTATGGGGACTAAGCTGATTAGGAAGGAAGCTTTTACTGTATTTGTGATGGTGTCGGGGGTGTTTTTGGAATTGGGCGATAGGAGGGGGAATAGGATGGGTGTGGAGAGGGTTGCTAGGGTTAGGAGTATGAATGTGTTTAGGACTAGTGGTAGGTCCATTACTTTCACTTGGATTTGCACCAAGATAAGTGGTTCCTAAGACCATTGGATTACTATTATCCTTTGAAAGTAAGGGGACTGAGGTTTTATACTCAGACTCAAGAGTTAGCAGTTCTTGTTGGTTTAACCTCCCCTCGGCAGGTAAGAAGAGTTTAACTTCTATTTTTAGAGTCACAGTCTAATGTTTTGATTAAAACTATACTTGCATATAGGGATACCGGAGATTAGCTCTGGTTTGAGGATGAGAAGTAGTATTGGAATTATGTGGAGGGCTATGAGGAGATGCTCTCGGGTGGTAGAGTTTTGGATTGAGGTGATATGGGATGGAAGTGGGCCTCGCTGTGTTATTATGAGTATGTAGAGGGTGTAGGAGGCAGTAAGTAGGATTGCTATTCCTGTTAGGATAATTGTAAAGGCAGATCAGTTGAATAGTGCGATGACGATGGTTAGTTCTGCCATGAGGTTTGTTGTTGGAGGGAGGGCTATGTTTGTTAGGTTTGCTAGAAGTCATCAGATGGCTATTAGTGGTAGAAGGGGTTGGAGTCCTCGTGTAAGAAGGAGGATTCGGCTGTGGGTTCGTTCGTAATTGGTGTTGGCCAGGCAGAATAGTATTGATGAAGTTAAGCCGTGTGAAATTATTAGGATTATTGCCCCTGAGAATGCTCATTGGGTTTGGATTATGGTTGCGGCTACAACTAGTCCTATGTGGCTGACAGATGAGTAGGCGATTAGTGACTTTAGGTCGATTTGTCGTAGGCAGATGGCGCTGGTTATTAGTGCCCCTCATAGGGCTAAGGTGATGAATGGATAGTGTAGGTTGTTTGATGTTGGGTTTACTAGGATTGTGATTCGTATGATACCGTAGCCTCCTAGTTTTAGGAGGAGTGCGGCTAGTAGTATGGAACCGGCGATTGGGGCTTCTACGTGGGCTTTGGGGAGTCATAGGTGTAGGCCATATAGGGGGGCTTTGACCATGAAAGCAAGGAGTAGGGCGAGGCTTGCAATTAGCCCAGATCATGAGGAGTTTATTGTAGGGTGTGACAGTTTTAGTATAGGGAGGTAGAGAGTACCAATTTGGTTTTGTAGGTGTAGGATGGCGATTAGTAGGGGGAGCGAGCTGGCTAGAGTGTAGAATAGTAGGTAGATTCCAGCGTTTAGTCGTTCTGGTTGGTTTCCTCATCGTGTAATGAGGATAAGGGTTGGGATGAGGGTTGCTTCGAATGCGATATAGAAGAGTATTAACTCGGAGGCTGAGAAGGCTAGAAGAATAAATAGTTGAGCTAGGATTACTGTTGTAGCAAAGATTCGTTTGCGGATGGTGGGTTCTTGTTCTAGGTGGTTTTGGCTTGCTATGATTATGAGAGGGAGGAGTCAGCATGAGAGGACTAGGAGGGGAGAGGAGATTTGGTCGATGGATGTTCAGGGAGTTAGGCTTTTATTTGGGTAGTATGTTGGGGTTAATCATTGTAGGCTGATGGTGGCAATGATTAGGCTGTGTAGTGTAATGTTGGTTCATAGGTGTTTGAGTGGGGACGTGAGGGCTATGGGTAGGAGTATTGCGGTTGGAATTAAGATTTTTAGCATTGTAAGAGGTTGAAGTTGTGTAGGTGGTCTGAACCGTGGGTGCGGGTAGAAGCTACTAGTAGAGCTAGGCCCGTTCCTGCCTCGCAGGCGGAGAATGTTAATAGGATGATCGGCAGGATGGTGGAGGAGGGCGATTGCATTTGGATGGGTCATATGGCGAGTGCTACGTATATGGACAGTATTATGCTTTCTAGGCAGAGAAGGGCTGAGATTAAGTGGGTTCGGTGGAAAGCTAGGCCTAGGCTGCTTAGGGTGAAAGCTGAGTAGAAGCTAAGGTGTAGGTAGGACATGAAGAAAGTTATAGGGTGTGAGCTATAATTTGTTGAGTCGAAATCAACCGTCTTGATTAGACTAACTTTCTATTACTCCGCTCATTCTAGTCCGCCTTGGATTCACTCGTAGATGAGTCCTAGTGTTAAGAGGAGAAGAAGGGTGGAGGTTCAGATTAGGGTAGTTAGGGGAGATTCTAGTTGGGTGGCTCATGGCAATGGTAGGAGGAGGGCAATTTCTAAGTCAAAGAGGAGGAATAGGATAGCTACTAGGAAGAATCGGATTGAAAAGGGCAGCCGGGCGGAGCCGAGTGGGTCGAATCCGCATTCGTAGGGAGATAGTTTTTCTGAGTCTGGGTTTATTTGGGCTAGCCAGAAGTTTAGTGCGGTTAGCAGGATGCTTAGGGCGAATGATAGGGTCAGTATGAATAGGATTATGTTTATTACTCTTCTCTGGGTTTAAACCAGATTTTAAGGATTGGAAGTCGATTGTAATTAATATACTAGAAGAGTAAGATCCTCATCAGTAGATAGAGATGTAGAGGAATAGTCATACGACGTCTACGAAATGTCAGTATCAGGCGGCTGCTTCAAATCCGAAGTGGTGGTTTGGCGTGAAATGGTATTTGATTAGACGAAGTAAACATACTAGCAGGAATGTAGAACCAATAATGACGTGGAGGCCGTGGAATCCGGTGGCTACGAAGAATGTAGAGCCGTAGACTCCGTCTGCGATTGAAAATGGCGCTTCGTAGTATTCTATGGCTTGTAGTGCAGTGAAGTAGAAGCCTAGTAGAACGGTTAAGGTTAAGGCGTGGATTGCTTGTTTTCGGCTCGCTTCTGTGATGCTGTGGTGGGCTCATGTTACGGTAACTCCGGAGGCTAGTAGGATGGCAGTGTTTAGTAGTGGTACTTCTATCGGGTTTAGGGGTTTGATTCCGACGGGTGGTCATTGACCTCCTAGTTCTGGGGTGGGGGCTAGGCTTGAGTGGAAAAAGGCTCAGAAAAAGCCTAGGAAGAAGAAGGCTTCGGAAGTGATGAATAGGGCCATGCCGTATCGTAATCCTTTCTGTACGGTGGGGGTGTGGTGGCCTTGGAATGTGCTTTCTCGAACAATATCTCGTCATCATTGGAATATAACTAGGACAGTGGATAGTAGGCCTAGGATGAGGAGTTGNGGGGAGTTGTAGTGGAATCATATTGTTAGTCCTGATGTGGTTAGGAGAGCGGCAGCGGCTCCTAGAATAGGTCATGGGCTGGGGTCTACTATGTGGTAGGAATGTGCTTGGTGTGCCATTGTGGGGTTAGATGTTTTCTTGTAGGTATAGGCTTAATAGAAGTACGAAAACGTAGGCTTGGATTATTGCTACAGCTACTTCTAGGATGGTTAGTAGGAGGAGGATTAGGAGAGTTAGTAGGGATACTACTGGTATTGTGGTGAATAAGGCTATTGTAGCGGTGGAGATGAGTTGGATGAGTAGGTGGCCTGCTGTCAGATTGGCTGTTAAGCGTACCCCTAGGGCTAGTGGGCGGATGAGTAGGCTTGTTGTTTCGATTAAGATTAGGGCAGGAATTAATGGGGTTGGGGTGCCTTCTGGTAGGAGGTGACCTAATGAGGCGGAGGGTTGGTTTCGTAGGCCTGTCAGTAGAGTGGCGAGTCATAGGGGGAAGGCTAGTGCTAGGTTTATGGATAGTTGAGTGGTTGGGGTGAATGTGTATGGTAGTAGGCCTAGAAGATTAATGAGTAGGAGGAAGATTATTAAGGATGTTAGGATTAGGGCCCATTTGTGTCCTTTTTTGTCTAAAGGTATTATCAGTTGTTTTGTGACTAGGTTGATGAATCATAGTTGGAGGGTTGAAAGTCGGTTGGTGATTCATCGGTTGTCCAGGGAAGGAATTAGGAGGGCGGGGAATGTTATTGAAATTAGGATGAGTGGGATTCCTAGTAAGGATGGGCTTGAAAATTGGTCGAAGAAGCTTAGGTTCATGGTCAGGTTCAGGGGGTGGTGCTTGGAGCGGTAGGAGGCTTATTGGATGGGGGGTTTATTGATACGAATGTAAGGATTTTAGGTTGGATAATTAGGGAGAAAGTAACTCATGAAATGATCATGATAAAAAATCATGGTGCGGGGTTTAGTTGAGGCATATCATTAAGGAGGGGTGTAGTCCTCTTTCTTTAGCTTAAAAGGCTAATGCTGGTTCATAGCTTCTTAATGATTAGGAGGCTATTGTAGAGGATCAGCTTTCGAAGTTAGCGAGAGGGGTGGATTCTACTACGATTGGTATGAAGCTGTGGTTGGCTCCGCAGATTTCTGAGCACTGTCCGTAAAACACTCCGGGCCGGGAGGCGAGGAAGGAAGTTTGGTTGAGACGGCCTGGGATTGCGTCGGTTTTTACACCTAGGCTTGGGACGGCTCATGAGTGGAGTACGTCGTCGGCAGTAACAATTACTCGGATTGTAGAGCTTATTGGGACTACAACACGGTGGTCTACTTCTAGTAGACGGAAATGTCCTAGGGGTAGGTCTGATGTTGGGATTATGTAAGAGTCGAATGTTAGGTCTTTGAGGTCGGTGTATTCGTATGTTCAGTATCATTGGTGACCAATGGCTTTTAGGGTAAGGTCAGGTTCGTTGATTTCGTCTATCATGTATAGGATTCGTAGGGAGGGTAGTGCAAGTATAACTAGTACTATGGCTGGGAGGATTGTTCAAACTAGTTCGATTTCTTGTGCGTCTACTGTGCTTGATGAGAGTTTTTCTGTAAGTATGTGGGTTAGTAGGTAAAGTACTAGGCTGCAGATTGCTAATGCGACTATTAGGGCGTGGTCGTGGAATCCTATTAGTTCTTCTATGATGGGGGAGGAAGCGTCTTGGAAGTTGAATTGTGAGTGGTTGGCCATGTTTAGGTGGAGAGACGTGCAGGGGTTTCACCTGCAATTTAGCCTTGACAAGGTTATGTAATTGTTTTACTAACGTTTCTTTATGAGAAAGAAGCATAAGTGGTTTATGCGGTTGGCTTGAAACCAACATATGGGGGTTCGACTCCTTCCTTTCTTGTACTTGGACGAAGGCGGGTTCTTCGAAGGTGTGGAAGGGAGGTGGGCAGCCGTGGATTCATTCGACGTTGGTGCTTGTCAGTTCTGGCTGTAGGACTTTACGTTTTGATGCGAAGGCTTCTCAGATGATGAACACTAGTATAATTACGGCTGTTAGGGAGATTAGGGATCCTACGGAGGAAATGGTATTTCATAGGGTGTAGGCGTCTGGGTAGTCTGAGTATCGGCGTGGTATACCTGCTAGGCCTAGGAAGTGTTGGGGGAAGAAGGTTAGGTTTACTCCTACAAACATTACTCCAAAGTGGGTTTTGGCTCATGTTGAGTGGAGGGTGTATCCGGTGAATAGTGGGAATCAGTGTGTGAAGCCTGCTAGGATTGCGAATACTGCTCCTATTGATAGGACGTAGTGGAAGTGGGCTACTACGTAGTAGGTGTCGTGAAGGGCGATATCTAGTGAGGAGTTTGCTAGAACAATCCCTGTCAGTCCTCCAATGGTGAATAGGAAGATAAATCCTAGGGCTCATAGTATTGGAGGGTCTCATTTGATAATGCCTCCGTGGAGCGTAGCTAGTCAGCTGAATACTTTGATTCCAGTTGGGATGGCAATGATTATAGTGGCTGACGTGAAGTATGCTCGAGTATCAACGTCTATTCCGACTGTAAATATGTGATGAGCTCATACGATAAACCCCAGGAAACCGATGGATAGCATGGCTCATACTATTCCTATATAGCCGAATGGTTCTTTTTTNCCTGCATAGTAGGTTACGACGTGGGAAATAATCCCGAATCCTGGAAGGATGAGGATATATACTTCTGGATGGCCGAAGAATCAGAAAAGGTGCTGATATAGGACTGGATCGCCTCCTCCTGCGGGGTCAAAGAATGTGGTGTTGAGGTTACGGTCTGTGAGAAGCATTGTAATTCCTGCGGCAAGGACTGGTAGAGAGAGAAGTAGGAGTACTGCAGTGATTAGGACGGATCAGACGAATAGAGGGGTTTGATATTGTGATAGGGCGGGGGGTTTTATGTTGATTGCTGTTGTGATAAAGTTGATTGCCCCTAGGATTGAGGAAATACCGGCTAGGTGTAGGGAGAAGATTGCTAAGTCAACTGAGGCTCCGGCGTGGGCCAGGTTGCCAGCTAGTGGGGGGTATACTGTTCAGCCTGTACCAACACCTGCTTCTACGGTGGAAGATGCTAGTAGGAGAAGGAATGATGGAGGAAGTAGTCAGAAGCTTATGTTGTTTATTCGTGGAAATGCTATGTCTGGGGCTCCGATTATTAGGGGGACTAGTCAGTTTCCGAACCCTCCGATTATAATGGGTATAACTATGAAGAAGATTATTACGAAAGCATGGGCCGTGACGATTACGTTATAGACTTGGTCGTCGCCTAGAAGGGCTCCGGGTTGTCCTAGTTCTGCTCGGATGAGAAGGCTTAGGGCGGTGCCTACTATTCCGGCTCATGCACCGAAAATCAGGTAAAGGGTTCCGATATCTTTGTGGTTGGTTGAGAATAGTCATCGGTTAATGAATGTCACAGGTAAGATGGCTGAGTGAATAAGCGTTAGGCTGTAGTCCTTTTCACAGAGGTTCAATTCCTCTTCTTATCGGCTCTGTAGTGAAGTTCATGGTGAGTTGCAAGCTCATTGATGTGCATTAATCGTGCGCCAGAGTCTTAGGCAGAGGCCTGTTGGTTTGGGCATGTAGCTGTTAACTACAGAGTCGTGGGATCGAAGCCCATCTGTCTAGTGAGCTACAAGGTCCTAGCTTAATTAAAGCACCTGAGTTGCATTTAGGGGATGCAGGGTAATAGCCTGCGGACTTTAGCAGAAACTAAGAGGGTTCAACTCTTGTTTAAGGCTTTGAAGGCCTTCGGTTTAATTAATCCTAAGTTTCTTAGATGATGGTGAGGATTATGGGTGAAATGGGGAGGAGAATGACAGATATCGTGGTTAGGATGGCAATCAGTACGTGGGTTGATTTGCCAGTGCGTCATTGTTTTATGTGGTTTGTAGTGTGTGGGGGGAGTGTGATTGTTGTGCAGTATGCAAGACGGAGGTAGAAGAATAAGCTTAGCAGGGAGAGAAGGGAAATGAGCGTAGCTGCAGGGATTATTTCTTGCTTGGTTAGTTCTTGAATAATGAGTCACTTTGGTAGAAATCCTGTTAAGGGGGGCAGGCCTGCAAGGGATAGCAGGGTTAGGAGTAGTATTGCGTTTAGTGATGGGACTTTAGTTCATGCAGTTATTAGGGTAGATAGCTTTAGTACTTTAATTGAGTTTAGGGTTAGAAAGACGGCTGCAGTTATTATGGTGTATAGGTAGAAGTTGAGGAGGGTGAGTTTGGGGTTGTAGATGATAATGACTGTCATTCATCCTAGGTGGGAGATGGAGGAGAAAGCTAAGATTTTTCGGATTTGTGTCTGGTTTAGTCCCATTCATCCGCCGATAGCTGCTGATAGAATAGCTAGGGTAGTCAGGAGTGTGGGGTTTAGTGATGAGGAAGTTATGTAAAGGAGGGTGATTGGGGGGAGTTTTATTACAGTAGATAGGACGAGGCCGGTAGAGAGGGGAGAGCCTTGTAAAACCTCTGGGAATCAGAAGTGGAATGGAACTAGGCCTAGTTTTATGGCAATTGCTGAGGTTAGGATTAGACTTGATGTGGGGTGGGAGAGTTGAGTAATGTCTCATTGTCCGGTGTGTCATGCGTTAGTTATGCTGGAGAATAGCACTAGGGTTGAGGCAGCTGCTTGGGTAAGGAAGTATTTGGTAGCTGCTTCAATGGATCGTGGGTGGTGGGACTTTGAGATTAAGGGTAGGATGGCGAGTGTGTTGATTTCTAGGCCAGCTCAGGCTATAATTCAATGGTTACTTGAGATTGTGATGGTGGTTCCTAGGAGTAGGCTAATTGTAAAGATTAGTTTTGCCTGAGGATTCATTAGCAGGGGAAGGGGTTGAACCATCATTTTCGGGGTATGGGCCCGATAGCTTGTTTAGCTGACCCTACTAGAAAGTAATATAAGGGAAGTATGGAGAATTTTGATTTCTCTAGTGTAGGTTCGATTCCTGCTTTTCTAAATTATAGGAAATGAGAGGACTGGTATACCTCCATGTTCACTTTATCATAGTGACCCTTGGTGTTCAGGCACATTTCCGGTAGTCTTAGGTAGGGAGGTAGTCCTGCATAACAAATTGGTATGCTAGTATGTCAAAGGCATAGCGCAAGTGTAAGGGGCAGAAAGTTTTTTCATAGTAGGTGTATTAGCTGGTCATATCGGAATCGGGGGTAGGAGGCACGAATTCATAGGAACCCTGCTGATAGCAGTAGGACTTTAGTGGCTAGTACTACGGGAAATAGCTCTTGTGGTAGGTTTAGTAGGCTTGGATTAAAGAATAAGATGGTAGTAATAGTGTTCATAAGTATAATGTTAGCGTACTCTGCCAAGAAGAACAATGCGAATGGGCCTGCTGCATATTCCACATTGAATCCGGACACTAGCTCAGATTCCCCTTCTGTTAAGTCAAACGGGGCACGGTTGGTTTCAGCAAGTGTGGAGACGTATCATATTATGGCGAGGGGTCAGCATGAGAAGATAAGGTATAGGGGCTCTTGGGTAATTGCGAGGGTGTTAAAGGTGTAATTGCCGCTGAGCAGGATGACGGATAGGAGGATGATTGCTAAAGTTACTTCGTATGAAATTGTTTGGGCTACTGCCCGTAGTGCTCCAATTAGAGCATATTTTGAGTTAGACGCTCAGCCCGATCATAGAATGGAGTAGACTGCCAGGCTTGACATGGCTAGAAGGAATAAAAGTCCTAAGTTGAGGTCTGCTAAGGAGAATGGCAGGGGCAGAGGAGTTCAGATGGAGATTGCCAGGAGTAGGGCCAGTATTGGGGTTGCAATAAACAGGATTGGTGAGGATGTGGAGGGTCGGATGGGTTCTTTGATGAATAGTTTTACTCCGTCTGCTAAAGGCTGTAGGAGACCGTATGGGCCTACAATATTTGGACCTTTTCGGCCTTGCATGTAGCTTAGGATTTTACGTTCTACTAGTGTGAGAAAGGCTACTGCAATTAAGATTGGAAGAGCGTAGGAGAGGGCTATGATGAGGTTGATTAGTAGGGGGTAGTTGGTCATGGGTTGTTGAGTTAAGCTAGGGAGAGGATTTGAACCTCTGAGTTAAAGGACTTAAGCCTTTTGCATTTTCCGAGCTCTGCCACGCTAGCTGGTCCTTTTCTTGGACGTGGTGTGGTGTGATAGCCTTTTGTAATTTAGTTGGTTTCATTACTTAAGGCGAAGGCTTGCTTGTAGTATTGGCCTCACTTTTCCTATCCTTTCGTACTGGGAAGAGTTCATCATAGATAGAAACCGACCTGGATTACTCCGGTCTGAACTCAGATCACGTAGGACTGTTAATCGTTGAACAAACGAACCCTTAGTAGCGGCTGCACCACTAGGATGTCCTGATCCAACATCGAGGTCGTAAACCTCCTCGTCGATACGGACTCTCGAAGGAGATTGCGCTGTTATCCCTGGGGTAGCTTGGTCCATTGATCAATTGTATTGGGTCTGGGTGCTATTAGCACGTTGAGGGGTTGCTCTCAGTCTAGAGGTTTGGTCTAATTTTTGGAGGTTTTGTTTTACTCCAAGGTCGCCCCAACCGAAAAACGCAGACCAGTGTCTTGTGTGTCAGTGAACCCGGTGGGTGAGTATGTGTTTTAAGGTGGTTGCTGGTTTTAAAGTTCCACAGGGTCTTCTCGTCTTATGTGTTTATCCCTGCTTTTGTACAGGGAGATCAATTTCACCGATTGCCTGTAAGAGACAGTTAAGACCTCGTTTAGCCATTCATACTAGTCTCGATTTATGGGACAATTGATTGCGCTACCTTTGCACGGTTAGGATACCGCGGCCGTTGAACGTGAGTCACCGGGCAGGCATCACCTTCAATACTTGTCTGTGGTTTGCTGAAGGCTATGTTTTTGGTAAACAGTCGGGCCTTGACGGGTTTGCCGAGTTCCTTTTACAGGTTTTAATCTTTCTTAGTGGACGCTCCTCTGTCGGGTTAACAATGTACTTAATACTCTGCTTGTTTGATTTGTCGTATATTGGTGATTTGTTAATAATGTACAGATGTAAGCTTGCGTCGTAGAGGGAGGACCCAGGTTACTCATTCTAGCATTAATTCTCCTATTTAAATATAGGTTAGCCTGTTAGTGATGAGGGAGTCATATTGTTCTTATATTTTTATGGAGTAGAGCTTTAACGCACTCTTTGTTGATGGCTGCTTGAGGGCCCACAGTATAATTGGGGAGTATTATTTATCCGCTCGTGGAGATTGTATTCTTTTTTAAAGGAGCTGTACCCCCTTTAAATTGCCCTTAATTCGCTTCATTAGGGTTCATGTGTTTCCTTGGAGAAGAATTAAGAGTGAACTAAGATTCGTTTCACAGGCAACCAGCTATCACCCAGCTCGTTTGGCTTTTCACCTCTACTAACAAGTCATCCCACTCTTTTGCCACAGAGACGGGTTCGCTCAAAATAGCTGCTCGTAAGTAGCTCGCTTGGGTTTCGGGATGGCAAACTTAAATTCATTTTGCTTGGTTTTTCTTGCTAGACCATGATGCAAAAGGTACAAGGGTTGATCTTTGCTGTTTTTAGCTTAGGTTATTTCACTAATATTTCATCTTTCCCTTACGGTACGTAGTCTCTATCGCGCCAATGGTGTCTTTTCTATCGCCTATACTAGGACTAGTAAATGCTTTAGTTGGGTGTGTGTAGTAGCTTTGTTATTCCAGGTCATGTCGATTGGGCTAGAGGTTGGCATCAAGACGATCTGGTGTTAGCAGACATTTTTCAGGTGTAAGCTGAATGCTTTTGTTTAAGCTACGTCTTGGTAGTCTAAGTGCACCTTCCGGTACACTTACCTTGTTACGACTTACCTCATCTTTGGCTGGATAGCTTATTAATGTATGGGGGGGGGGGGCGCCTATGAGGAGGGTGACGGGCGGTATGTACGTGCCCCAGGGCCGGCTTAAAGAGGGCTCGATTGTCCCACTTTACTGCTAAATCCGCCTTCTAGGGGTTATTTCATACCCCTTTGCCGTATGTTCTAACTTAGAAAATGTAGCCCATTGCTTCCATTCCATAGGCTATACCTTGACCTGTCGTATTAGCGTGGTGGGGCTGTTGCGCTCACTGTTGGGCCTTCAGAGTAGGTGAGCTGGAGACGGCGGTATGTAGGCTGTACTGGCAAGGAATGGTCAGGTATATCGTGGATCATCGATTACAGAACAGGCTCCTCTAGGTGGGTTTGGGGCACCGCCAAGTCCTTAGAGTTTTAAGCGTTAGTGCTCGTAGTTCTCGGGCGGATGCTTTAGTAGGTGTAAGCATCAAGATTTAGGGCCAGGCATAGTGGGGTATCTAATCCCAGTTTGGGCCCTGGCTTTCGTGGAGTTCAATTAATCGTTGTTCTAAGATCTTCTTTGACGAGGAGGCCTTATCAGCATCTTGGGCTTGTGACAGCTCAGTTGCTTTTTAATCTTAGTTACTTGGATAGCATGTGACCACTCTTTACGCCGTTATAATGTTAATTTGGGTCTCCTGTATGACCGCGGTGGCTGGCACAGGATTTACCAACCCTAGATTTGCTATGGCTAAGTCAAGTTTACACTCATTGCTTAATATTAACTACTGCTGATTACCCGTGGGGGTGTGGCAAGTGCAAGGCGTCTTGGGCTACGGTTATGGTGAGCCTGATACCCGCTCCTATCTACCTGATTAAGGTGTCCAGGGCATCTACACTGGAGCGCGGATACTTGCATGTATATACCTAGCAAAAACTAACAGTAAGGTTAGGACTAAGTCTTTTGTTCTTGGGTGTTTGTGGCAGCCATCTTGACATCTTCAGTGTCATGCTTTATATAAGCTACAAGAACGTAGGGTATTTGTCTTATGATCATTATGCGATTTGTGATCATGGTTTCTATTTTTGTTTGGTTTTTTGATGGCATGATAAAAAGTCGTGGTTGGAAGAAATTACTTTGTGTGTTTTGTTTTAGGGCAGATTATGGTGTGATTATGATGATTAATTGTTGTTTAGTTAATGTTAGAAAACATAGAGGAAGGTTAATTTGATATGGATTGATGATGATTGATTTGGAAAATGTAGGGATAGATAGGCTTATTTTTTAACAAAAAAACAAAAATGTCAAGATAAAAAAAAAGATGCGTAAAACGCGATTTGAATGACAATTCCTAGTGAATGAATAAACAATTTTTATGTCCGGCAACCATTACACTATCTGTTGTCTAGAGGTAGGTAGCGCGCCCTCCATGAATGGGGTCAAAGTGCATCAGTGCCAAGTTTGAGACGACCTTATCCGAAAACCATGACATTCTGGGTGTTAGGGGATTCATATGAGGGGTAATCATGTGATGGACATGTCAAGAGGAAGATAACACCTGCGCTGCACTTGAAGGGCTTATTGAAGAGACGCTAAGAAAAAACAAGTGTAGGAGGTCGGTATGCCGAAATTATGAGAAGAGGGAGGAAGTATTCAACCGACCACTTGTATCAGTGAAGAGCAAGAAGGAGGGAAGGGTGGAGGTATGTTCCTGAAGTTACAACCAATAGCGCAAAAGAGCAAGTTTATTAGATGTATGCGCCTGCAGGGCAATAACGTAATTCACCTATAACGTTGAGTAGCTCGGTTCTCGTGAGAAGCGCGATCAATAGATAACCATGCTCTCTGGCTTGGGAGTGCTTGAAGGCTGTTGGAGAAGGATATTGTTTAGGAGGTGGGCGAATTCAGTTGTCTAGGAGCATTCAAAGGTGTACTGGGACATTCCTCGTTTCCTAGGTTGGAGGTTATGTATAGTAGGTAAGTCTCTGGGTCTTTGGGTAACGCTTGCTGCTTGGCCGTAGGTAGGAGCACTTGGGCTATATGGTACCTGAAACAAGGATGTGCCTGGAGGGGGTAATGGCCGAATGAGGTCCGTTTTGGAGATAATGTTTGGGCATTTTGTGGAGAGGCATAGCGTATGATGTGGGGTGTCCTACATTTCATGGACTGTCTGATGTGGCAGAGAGTGCGATGCATATTGTACATACCCTTAAAGTATGAATAAAAACATACTGGGGGGGAAGGGGGGGTCCGGATCTAGGG